GGTCAAATTCAGACTTTAGATTAGACTGTTATGCCATTATTTCCGTGTCATTCTCGATATAACAATAATGTAATCACGCTCTGTAGGATTTGAACCTACGACATCGGGTTTTGGAGACCCGCGTTCTACCGAACTGAACTAAGAGCGCTTTTTTTTTTTTCATAAAAAATTTATTTTATGTGATGCTAATACATCTTGCATGCATATACTAACTCAATAGCAATCGTTATCCATAGTGAACTATGGATAACGATTGCTATTGAGTTAGTATGTCCAATTTGAATCCGTCTCAATTTATCTATTTTTACTGCTCATATGATAACTAATAGTATGGGATAGGGATGACAGGATTTGAACCTGTGACATTTTGTACCCAAAACAAACGCGCTACCAAGCTGCGCTACATCCCTTTCTTTGGGTTTCCAATTTCATTCTAAAGAATCTTTGTCTTGTTTTCCACATTTTTTTCGTTATATATATATATAATATCCTTCTATTTTTTTCTTTTTTTTTTTTACTTTCTCATATCCTATAAAATAATATCGAACTATATGTAATTATGTATTACAAATTATATTACAAATTATTCTATTTCTATATTCTATAGAATCCAAATATTTAATTAAATTAAATATTTAATTAAATTAAAGAGAATATTAAATTAAAGAGAATATATAGATATAGAGTAGAGTATAATAATAATAACTAAAGAATATAAAAAAAAGAATATATATAAAGAATCTAAATATCAAAAATTTTTTGAAATATGAAAAATAGAATAAGAAGAAATATTCTTATTATTTCTATATTATCTATATTATAATAATAACATTCATAATTTCAAAAAATTCATTATATTATAGAATAGAATAATTATTATAGAATAATATAGTTAAAATAATATTATTAATAATATATAGAATTAAATAAAAAAAATATCTAATCTAATGAATGAATCGTTATACAATTCAAATTGAATTCGGATTTCCCCCGACAAATGCAAGTGATTATTAATAAAATAATCATTTGATTATATTCCTATATGTAATGTAATTATGTATTACAAATTACAAGAAAAAAAAACGAAGGAGGATTTGAAATGCGAGATCTAAAAACATATCTCTCTGTGGCACCGGTGGCAAGTACTCTATGGTTCGCGGTTTTAGCAGGTCTCTTGATAGAAATCAATCGTTTATTCCCGGATGCATTGATATTCCCCTTTTTTTCATTCTAGTTATTGTTATTGGCACTGGAAGGTGTGACGAAGATTAGAGATCAAATCAAATATCTGTGATTAATTACTTCTTTTTTTTTTTCGAATTAGAATAAGTTGGAAAGAAAGAGAAAGATGGATTTGGCCTCAGTGAAACTCGGAATTTTTGCCAGGTTTCAATGGAATTGAATTATTTATTCAATTCCATTGCTATTTATAATAGAGTGAGACCACAAATGGAATTGGAATACTAGGGCGGGGGCAATAATATCATAGAAAATACTTAACTTCAATGAAAAATGAAATACTGTACTGCGATTCGAAATATAGTTCGAAATCATTTTATTACTGAATTTTTACTGTACTATAAAAAATAAATTGGAACAAAATAACAAAATATTTGATAATTTGATTTTGAATTATCAACTTATACTTTTTTTCGTTCCCTTTTTATTCTTCGCTTCAAATCCGAAAATCGAAGAGTTAAGTGAATCAAAAAACCAAAGGAGGTTCATGGCCAAGGGTAAAGATATCCGAATTACAGTTATTTTGGAATGTACCAATTGTGATAAAAAGAGTGTTAATAAGGAATCAAGGGGGATTTCTAGATATATTACTCAAAAGAATCGACACAATACGCCTAGTCGATTGGAATTGAGAAAATTCTGTCCCTTTTGTTGCAAACATACGATTCACGCAGAGATAAAGAAATAGAGAAAATGGATCGCTTGTGTGTTACCCTTACAGATGAAAAATAATTTTTCAGATAGAAGGAAGATATATTCTAAAAATTATATTTTAAATTAAAATATATATAAAATATATATATTATTTATTAATTTAATTAATTAAATATATATATAATTAAATATATATAAAAATATCAATTTTTATAGCATATATATAACAAACATATTAACAAAAATATATAAAAAAAATTAAGAATATAAATCAATTTTTATAAGAAATGGGATTTTCGGTATAGGAATAAAAAAACCATGGATAAATCTAAGCGACTCTTTCTTAAATCTAAGAAATCTTTTCGTAGGAGTTTGTCCCCGATCCAATCGGGGGATCGAATTGATTATAAAAACATGAGTTTACTTTATCGATTCATTAGTCAACAAGGAAAAATATTATCTCGACGCGTGAATAGATTGACCTTAAAACAACAACGATTAATTACGATTGCTATAAAACAAGCTCGTATTTTATCTTTGTTACCTTTTGTAAATTCATTACCTTTTGTTAATAATGAAAAAAAAAAATTTGAAAAAAGCGAGTCGACCACTAGAACTACTCCGACTGTTCTTAAAAAAAAAAAAAAATAGAGTTACTCTTCAATTGAATTCAATTTGGAATCTAAACTCAATGACAATGTGGATTGATATTTTGTTCGAAAACTACGACAATCCAATTGGGGTTGTTGCGGGGTAAGAAAAAAGAGAATAGGTAAAGAAGAATAAATCTTTTTTTTTTTTTGAGCGCGGTTGTTTATTTATTTTGATGACTTTGTCATATGAATTCTATTTTATCATACAAATCGCTTCTATTCTACCACCTTCCCGGAGTTGAGTCTCCGGGGAATTTTTAGTTTTTTATTAGATCGTTGGCAATCATAAAAAGACAATTCCCCTTTAATATAGCTATTTGTGCAACTATTTTACGATTAAGAAGTAATTGCCTCTTGTACATATTAGACATCAATTTACTATAAATATAGTATATTTGTTTATTCTGGCCAATTATTGCATTTATTCGACTGATCCACAAACTGCGAAAATCCCTTTTTTTCCTATCTCTATCCCGATTAGCGGAAACCAAAGCTTTTATTTTCTGTTGTGACATAGTTCGAGTAAGTTTTGAATGAGCTCCGCGAAAGCTTGATGTAAATAAACGAATTTTTGTCCTTCGTTTTCGAGCGATATATCCTCGTTTAATTCTGGTCATTGAATAAATGAGACTTTGATGAATAACTATTTGATTTTCAGTTATTCTTTTATCCTTCCTAGTCTATTAATAACAAAAAGGGATTCTTCCAATGTATAAAATAATAATTCCAATGGCTTTTGCTACTATAACCTTCCCAACCACGATTTTTTTCTTTTTTCTAAGCATTTAACCTCGAAAGAATAAATAGTATTGATACTAGGTATTAAAAAAACCTAGTTAATTAAATAGAAATGGAGAAAGAAATGGTGGGTTCCATCGTTTCTATGATTACGTTTTAAACGGTGAGGTCCTCTCTATACACCGGAGCCCCTTCCTTCATTGAATCTTCATTTAATCAATGTTATTGTTAACTTGTACAGTTCACACTCATGGGCTCTACCCATGAAATATCTAGTAATAGATCTTTCACAAAGAAATCTAGCTATACAGTAACGGTATTTAAGTATGAAGATTAGCTGGGTAGTTGACCCTCTTAGTCCGTTCTTGCAAAATTTAGGGCATAATTTTTCTTTATTTGAAATTTTTCCCGCTTAATGGATAACCATTTGTTACCAATGGGAAAGTCTTTTTCATCTTAATTTGAAAATTAAAGTGATTCGGTTTGCACCAATCGAAACCATAAATTTTATACAAAATTCTTATTATATTAATAGAATAGATTTTTTTTTAGTCTATGATCTAAACAAACGAGTCGCACATACACCCTAGTACATGTTCCTCGGCGCTGAGGGCATCCCCGAAGAGCGGGAGATTTTGTGACATTTCGGATTGGCTGTCTTGTGTTTCTAATAAGTTGTTTTATAGTTGGCATGGTGAGTTATATATATATAATGAGCTGGTTTAGATTTACCCTAACCCGAGAATTATGAAGTATTTAGGTTCATTATGAATTTTTTAGATTCATTATGAATTTTTTAGATTCTATAAAATATAATTTCTTTAGTATGGGTCTACGTGAGTAAGGATTTAAAAAAGATAAACTCAGATCGTGTATTTATGAGGAATCCTTTGTCCTCATTTTTGATTCAAACAGAATCCGCTACCATATCCACAATTCCGTAGGCTTGGGCTTCTTCTGCTGACATAAAAAGATCCCTTTCCATGTCTTTGGATATCTGCCATGAAGGTTTGCCTGTTCTTTGTGCATAAATCTGTGTAATAGTTTCGCGCATTTTCAGTAATTCATTCGCTTCCAGCATACATTCTACTGTTTGTCCCTCCTGAAAAGAACTAGCAGGTTGATGGATCATTACCCTGATAATATAGAATATCACATTATAAGGGTTTCTCCTTATCTTGAATTGGATCATAGGCTAAGGGATGTAATGAAGATAAAATGTAAAGCCGTACAGGCAGGCATCTTGTTTCTGTTTTATATAGCATACGGCTCTACTAGCAAATATGAAATTCATTTTTATCTTCCCTCGAAGCAAAGAAATTGAAAATATACCGGGTCTATTAGACCCAGATCAGTAAATAATCCAAAAACCACCTTTCTTTTTTGTTTTAGAATATTTTTTATAGACTTTGATGATTCCGTTGCTCTCTTATTTCTATTTCGTCTAGTCTGTTATTCAGCAATCCCAAAGTTTCTTTTTTGAAATAATTCATATAATAAAAATTAAATATTTTTCAAAGTTTTATGGTGTAAAAACAAAAAAAGATTGTGACACTAAAAAAGGCCCCCGATAGATCAGATAAAATGGTAAATACCCCTTTTTCATACTACTCTTTCGATATATAATCTAATGGTTTTGAAAAAAAAAAAATTATTTTTGCATATCGAACTCGAAGTGCCATGCTTTTTTTACTTAATAAATATTGGTGTAGGCAT